CGAATAGCGCGTAATGCTGCATCTCTCCCGAGACCAGGACCTTTTATCATGACTTCTGCTCGTTGCATGCCCTGCTCTACCACTGTACGAATAGCATTTGCTGCTGCCGTTTGAGCCGCAAATGGTGTCCCTCTTTTTGTACCTCTAAATCCGGAAGTACCAGCGGAAGCCCAAGAAACAACCCGACCTCGTACATCTGTAACAGTCACAATGGTATTGTTGAAACTTGCTTGAACATGGATAATGCCTTTTGGTATTTTACGTACACTTTTACGCGAACTAATACGTCCATTTCTACGTGAACCAATTTTTGGTATAGGTTTTGCCATATTTTAGCATTTCATAAATATGAATCAGAAATATATGGATATATCCATTTCATGTCAAAACAAATTATTTTTTTTTACATTACTTAAGAGAATGTCTTTAGAGTATTTTTAGTTGAGTAGAATTTTTATCCTTGTCGTTGTTTATGTTTTGGGTTGGAACAAATTACTATAATTCGTCCCCGTCTGCGAATCAGGCGGCATTTTTCACAAATTTTACGAACAGAAGCTCTTATTTTCATATTTTTGTCATCCCTTATTTTTAATTACGAATTTAGTTCTTGGAAGAAAGTCAATTTATTGATATTAGAAATCTTAAATTGTATTCGAGCGAGAAGGGGTGTTGAAGTTAAAAAATAGCTTAATAACTTGAATCTTTAGTGTGGAGTCTATAAATTTTATCTATGACCTCTTGTTCAATCATAAAGACTTATTTCAATCTTAACCCTATCCCCTGGTAGGATCTGTCGCGAACTCTGTTGTATCTTTTATGAAATATAATCTAGAATCAGCAATCAAATTATCATGAATTGTTTTTTGTTCTTTCATTCCAGGCAAAACCGGATTAACTAATACTAATAGAACAGAGATATTAGATAACCTGTCCTTTTTCTTTTTTTGTTTACAAAACAATTATAGGTATAGGCAGTTTTTGATTTAATTCAGATATTGATATTAGAGGGATTACCATATATAACATAAAATTTCCCCACCAATTCCTTCTCGCCGAGCCTCCCGATCTGTCATTATACCTCGAGAAGTCGAAAGAATTACAATTCCCATTCCGCCTAAAATTCTAGGAATTCCCGGAGAATTCGAATAGATTCGTAGACCAGGTCGGCTGACTCTTTTTAAATATAAAGTCGTTTTATATGATCTTTTACTATTTCTTCTATGTCGCAGAGTTAAAACCAAAAAAGATTTATTTCCTTCTTGGTGTTTTCTCACGTTTTCAATAAAGCCTTCGCGTAAAAGTATTTTAACAATGTTTTCGGTGATGTTAGTCGATGCTATTCGAACCGTTCCTTTTCTATTCATGTCCGCGTTTCGTATAGAGGTTATTATATCAGCAATAGTGTCCCTACCCATGATGAACTAAAATAAGCGGTGTCTCCAAATTTTTATATAATCAACATGTTTTTTCTTAGTTTTTTTATGACTAAAAAAATTTAAAACGAATATACGTGATATACAGTCTACTATACTAAGACTTGTTATAATACCTCGGGAGCTAATGAAACGATTTTAGTAAAGTTTTGTCTCAATTCCCGGGCAATCGCACCAAAAACTCGAGTTCCTTTTGGATTTCCTTCTTGATCAATTATAACTGCAGCATTGTCATCATATCTTATTATCATACCGTTATCACGTTTGAGTTCTTTACAGGTACGTACAATTACAGCTCTTATTACTTCTGATCTTTCTAAGGGTGAATTTGGTATTGCTTCTTTAATCACAGCAACAATAATATCGCCAATACGAGCATATCGACGATTGCTTGCTCCTATGATTCGAATACACATCAATTTTTTAGCTCCGCTGTTGTCTGCTACAGTCAAATAGGTCTGAGATTGAATCATATTTTTATCTGTTCTTTCAATGCAAAAAAAGCAAAGGACTAAAAATAAAAAGAAATATTGTTTGTCAAAAAAAAAGATCTATTTCCTTTGGTTCTACGTCCCTATGCCTGAAATAATGAATTGAGTTCGTATAGGCATTTTCGATGCCGCTATTGAGATAGCCCTTCGGGCTATATTTTCTGCTACACCATTTATTTCATAAAGTATTCGACCTGGTTTGACAACAGCTACCCAATATTCGGGAGATCCTTTCCCAGAACCCATACGGGTTTCCGCAGGCCTTACTGTAACCGGTTTATCTGGAAAAACACGTACCCATATTTTTCCTCCACGACGTGCATTTCGTGTCATTGCTCGGCGACCTGCTTCTATTTGTCTAGAGGTGATCCAAGCGGGTTCAAGTGCCTGAAGAGCATATTTTCCAAAACAAATATTATTTCCTCGATAAGATATTCCCTTCAGTCTTCCCCTATGTTGTTTACGGAATTTGGTTCGTTTTGGGTTATAGTTGATGGTTATTTACGTAATTCCATCTCTACTACAGAACTGGACGTGAGAGTTTCTTCTCATCCGGCTCCTCGCGAATTCAATTTTTAAATAGATATAATTAAGATATTAAGATATATACGGAATAATTCGCTGAATCAAGAGATTCTAAGTTAATTTATTAAATGTTTTATATATATGATAAAAAAAAGTTTCGCGGGCGAATATTGACTCTTTCAATCTCTATTTCAATTCTAGAATTAGTTTATTATTTTTCAGAATATATGAATAGATTTCTGGTTCATTCCGCCATCCTTCCCACTGAATCATCGGGATTCTTTTTCAAGGGAATCTTATCTTATGTATTCAAGGGTTATATCGTTCCCATCGCTTCTTGATTAATGGTTAGGTCTTAATTCGACAACGGAGCTCTTAATGAAATTAGTTCTTGAGCCAACCCCCTTAGTCTTTATTGGCTTGAAGCTCATACATTTTTTCTATGAACAGAATTAATTTAATGCTTTATTACATTATTGTCGTTTATGCAATGTTTCAAAGACCGTACAAATTTTATTTATATTGGAATCATATATCTTTTCTTTTTCTAATCATTTTTTTCTTTCTCTCAACTTTCCATTTATCTGTATTCTTTTTATTTTTTTGCTTAAAAATGCAGTTGCTACAATGATAGGACTAAAAAAGTATATCTTGACCGTTTCTTGGGATCCAGATAATGTGATGCGATGGGTTAGTTATTAGTTCTATAGTTATTGGTTTATACTTCATATTATGGCTTCTTACCTTTAATTATAGCAAAAACCGACGAGTCACACACTAAGCATAGCAATTCTCTCAAAAAAAAAGATGAGTCAAATTTTTATTTAACCTTGTGGAATTACAAATTATAATAGGTTTAATGTAAAAAAAAAAGACTAAAAAGGATTATCATTTTTTGTTCCCTTGTTAAAATCTAAATAAAAAGACAAGTAAAGTCCTATTTAGATTTCTCGTCTATAAAGACCCAAATTTTTATACCCAATATCCCATAAATAGTTCGAACGGTATAGGCACAATAATCAATTTTCGCGCGAATGGTTTGTAGGGGAACCCGTCCCTCTCTTATCCATTCGATACGTGCAATTTCTTTTCCATCGATACGGCCTGCTATTTGTATTTGAATTCCTTTGGTATCAGCTTGTTCGGTTAATTCAATAGCTTTTTTCATTGCTTTTCTAAATGATACCCTATTCTTTAATTGGCCGGCTAAAAATTCAGCAAGAATATTAGGGTGGCCATAAGGTTTTGCAATTCGTGAAATACCGATGTTGAGTTGTCGATTCACACAATTCAATTCTTTTTGTACATTTCTTTTTAGATCTTCGATTCCTCGCGGTCTATTTTCTATTAATAACTTTGGGAATCCCATATAGATTATTATCTGTATGAGATCAATTCTTTTTTGAATTTCTATACGTCCAATTCCTTCGACACCTGAGGATGTTTTAGTATTTTTTTGTACAAAAGTTTTTATATACTCCCGTATTTTTTGATCTTCTTGTAGACCTTCAGAATAGTTTTTTGGTTGTGCAAACCAAAGGGAATAATGATTTTGAGTTGTACCAAGTCTGAAACCAAGTGGATTTATTTTTTGTCCCATATTACCCCATCATACTTACTTTAAAAAAAATCCAGGTATTCGACAAATGCTGGATTGAGCAAGACTTTCTGTTGATTAGTTTTAGATAAACTTCGTATATATTCTTCTATGTCTCCGTAGTAGGTTCTATCTTTTAATACAATAGTTATGTGACAAGTAGGTTTTTTTATTAGATAACTACGTCCTCGGGCTTGAGGTTTTAATTTTTTTGTGGTAGTTCCTTTGTTAACTTCGGCTTTAAAAATGATTAAATCGGATTTCTTGAAACCTTTATTGTGACTAGCATTTGATGCTGCAGAATAAATCAATTTAAAAATAGGATAACATGCGCGATAGGGCATAAGTTCTAATATCATAAGTGTTTCCTCATAGGAACGTCCGCGGATCTGATCAATTACTCTTCGTGCTTTGTGAGCCGACATAGATATATATTGTCCTAAAGCATATACATCATCTTTTCTCTTTTTTCTTTTCATAAAGTTTACCTCCCATTCAAAAATGATAAGTATTTATCATATTACTTTTTTTTAATTAATAAAATTAACGACGAGATTTATTATCGTTTTTTGCATGTCCCCTAAAATTCAGAGTTGGCGAAAATTCTCCTAATTTATGACCTACCATACGATCCGTTATGTAAATAGGCAAGTGTTCTCTTCCATTATGGATAGCGATTGTATGACCAATCATGGTGGGTATAACGGTAGATGCCCGAGACCAAGTTACTATTATTTCTTTTTCCGCTTTTCGATTAAGCTTATCAATTTTTCGTAGTAAATGATTCGCTACAAAAGGATTTTTTTTTAGTGAACGTGTCACAGTTAATTACTCCTATAATTTTTTTATGTAAAGCCGAAGAAACTAATTCGATTTCTCTTTTTTTCTATTTACTACGTCGACGAATAATAAAATTATCACTATATTTATTACTTTTTCTACTTCTTTTTCCAAGTGCAGGATAACCCCAAGGGGTTGTGGGGTTTTTTCTACCAATTGGGGCCCTCCCTTCACCACCGCCATGAGGATGGTCTACAGGGTTCATAACGACTCCTCTTACTACAGGACGCTTACCGAGCCACCGCTTAGATCCGGCTCTACCCAAACTTTTCTGGTTCACGCTAACATTCCCTACTTGTCCGACTGTTGCTGAGCAGTTTTTGGATATCAAACGGACCTCCCCAGAAGGTAATTTTAATGTGGCCGATTTTCCCTCTTTTGCAATAAGTTTTGCTACAGCACCCGCTGCTCTCGCTAACTGTCCACCTTTTCCAAGTGTGATTTCTATGTTATGTATGGCCGTGCCTAAGGGCATATCGGTCAAAGGCAGGGCATTTCCCATTTTTATAGGCACTTCTGGACCAGAAACAATGGTATCGCCAATTATAGCTCCTCGTGGATGTAAAATATATCTTTTTTCACCATCTCCATAATGTATGAGACAAATGTATGCATTTCGATTAGGGTCGTATTCTATAGTTACGATTCTACCATATATGTCTTTTTCATTTCGTCGAAAATCTATTTTACGGTATAGACGTTTATGACCTCCTCCCCTATGCCTTACGGTAATAATGCCTCTGGCATTACGGCCTTTACTACAATGACGCTGTCCATAGATCAAATTATTTCGTGGATTGGATTTCACTTGATTGTCTCCGGTTCCATTGCGTGTGCTCGGGGTAGACGTTTTGTATAAATGTATCACCATGCTATTAATTATTTTCTTTAGTTTTTCTTTCTAAGAGGTGGAATAGAATAACCCGATTGAAGCGTTAAGTTTTTTTTCGTAACTAACAAAGGGGCGGATGTAGCCAAGTGGCTCAAGGCAGTGGATTGTGAATCCACCATGCGCGGGTTCAATTCCCGTCGTTCGCCCATAATAGGTCCCATTCTTCTAGCCTTTTACCTTGACACCAAAAAAGAGTTCGCCCCAATAGTTTCTTTCTGTCCTAAGAAGTATGTTGCTTTTTTCCCAATAACTTAATACTTTAAATACTGCCTACCCTTATGTAGGGATGCTGGGATTAGTGATACAGAGCTAGACTTATTCGAGGGTCCCATTGGCGTGCATCCAGTAGGAATTGAACCTACGAATTCGCCAATTATGAGTTGGGCGCTTTAACCATTCAGCCATGGATGCTTAGCGGGGATCCTCGCACATGCCGAATAACCAAATTCCAATTGAAATGAAATCTTTAGGAGGAATCAATGCCCTTTAGGAGGAATCCATGCCATTTCGAAGGACATCAATTGAAATCCTGTTCGAATTTAGAGAGATATTGAGAGAGATTCAAAATTCTCACTATTTCTTAGATTCATGGACCCAATTCAATTCAGTGGGATCTTTCATTCACATTTTTTTGCACCAAGAACGTTTTATAAAACTCTTTGACCTCCGACTTTGGCGTATCCTGTTTTTTTCACGCAATTCACAGGGTTCAACAAGCAACCGATATTCCACGATCAAGGGTGTACTACTCTTTGTAGTAGTGGTCCTTCTATATCATAATCATATTAATAATCGAAATATGGTTGAAAGAAAAAATGTCTATTTGATAGGGCTTTTTCCTATACCTACGAATTCCATTGGACTCAGAAATGATACATTGGAAAAAGCCTTTTGGTCTTCCAATATCAATAGGCTGATTGTTTCGCTCCTCTATCTTCTAAAAGGCAAAAAGATTTCTGCGAGTTGTTTTCTGGATCCGAAAGAGAGTACTAGTACTTGGTTTCTTCCAATAACTAAAAAGTGTATCATGCCTGAATCTAACCGGGGTTCGCGGAGGAATTGGATCGGAAAAAAGAGGGATTCTAGTTGTAAGATATCTAATGAAACCGTCGCTGGAATCGAGATCTCATTCAAAGAGAAAGATAGAAAATATCTGGAGTTTCTTTTTGTCTACTATATGGATGATCCGATCAGCAAGGACCATGATTGGCAATTGTTTGATCGTCTTTCTCTGAGGAGGAGGCGAAACATAATCAACTTGAAGTCGGGACAGCTTTTCGAAATCTTAGTGAAGCACTGGATTTGTTATCTCATACCTGCTTTTCGTGAAAAAAGACCAATTGAAGTAGAGGGTTTCTTCAAACAACCAGGGGCTGGGTCAACTATTCAATCAAATGATATTGAGCATGTTTCCCACCTTTTCTCGAGAAACAAGTGGGCTATTTCTTTGCAAAATTGTGCTCAATTTCATATGTGGCAATTCCACCAAGATTTCTTCGTTAGTTGGGGGAAGAATCTGTACGAATCGGCTTTTTTGAGGAACGTATCGAGAGAGAATTGGATTTGGCTAGACAATGTGTGGTTGGTAAACAAGGATCGGTTTTTTAACAAGGTACGGAATGTATCGTCAAATATTCAAAATGATTCCACAAGATCTAGTTTCGTTCAAGTAACGGATTCTAGCCAATTGAAAGGATCTTCTGATCAATCTAGAGATCGTTT